AAGATGCGGTCAATACACCCAAAACCACACCTGTAACCCAAGTCAATTCACGAGGTTTTTTAAAGCCGCCGGTGAGATACACGCGAAATACGTGCAGGATCATCATTAGGACCATCATACTTGCCGACCATCGATGAACTGATCGGATTAACCAACCAAAATTAGCTTCAGTCATTATATATTGAACAGAAGCAAAGGCCTCCGTAACGGTCGGACGATAATAAAAAGTCATAGCAAACCCGGTAGCTACTTGTACTAAAAAACAAGTAAGCGTAATTCCCCCTAGACAATAAAATATGTTGACGTGAGGAGGAACATATTTACTAGTTATATCATCGGCAATTGCCTGAATCTCAAGACGTTCTTCGAACCAATCATAGATTTTATTGAGATAGGTAAATCAAGGGGACCCCCCCGGAGAACCGTATATGAAAATTTCATCTCGTACGGCTCAAACAGAAACACCCAAATACTAGTTCTAACGGATGTGTGTAATATAAAGTTTGAAATTTATTAATTCTATGATTTATGATTCAATTTTTTTTTGAAGATACTAAAGAATAAAAATCCGAAAGCTCTTCTTTGTGGTTATAATGCCAAAAAATCAAGTCGGCTCATTCGTCTATATATTGATCGTTATAGGCCTCTTGAATCTTCTATTTACCTATTTTCTTTGGTGTTATTTATGTGTAATGCGGCTTTACTGCTGTTTTCTTTATTATTGATAGGAATTCTCTTGTTAAGACCCTATGAATTGATTAAAACCTCAGATTCATACTAAAACCACGATGATTCAATAAAACCCTTTCAAACTAAGTCTAAGTCCCAAAATTCCCTGAGTAAGAACCATTGGATCATCACTTATTCAATGAATAGATATAATGACTAAAAATCCAAACCAAAGAAACCTTTGTTTTGTCCTTTGATCAAAATAAGCATAAACGAAAGTTTGAAAGAATAAAAATATTTCTATTTATAACTTCTAACTCTTTGAAAAAATTTTTTGAAGTCCGGACACGAGGTCTGACTATTAAGTATGAATCATAGTTCTAATAGTAATCTATTTCATATATTCCGTGCTCCAGATACTAGAATGAATATCCGACGAAGTAAAACCATCTCTATCAAGATGACAGACCCATTCTCTGTACTATCCATAGGATCATTTATACCAAGTCACACACTCATATTCCGGAAATACAGAAACAAAGAAATTCCACGGTCAAACTACCAAAATAGAATGGGATAAAAATCAGAAACCTAAACGCTTCACTTTGTATTGAAAAAGCCAGTTAATGGTTCTTGGGAATCTAATTCATTGAAATTCCATCCAGTAAAATGGAAGAATTATAAATCTCCAAAATAATAGATAGGAATATCGCGAATAGAGCCATTGCGAGACCCATCAAAGGAGTAGTTCCCCACCCAGGAGCTACTTTACCATATTCTGAATTCAATGGTTTCAATAAACTCCCCGCATTAGTTCGTTTTGGGCGGCCAGATCTAGAACTACCTTCAACGGTTTGTGTAGCCATAATATTTTATATTCAGTAAGATCTGTTGACTTTGTATACCATTCCGTTGTAAATAAATGATCTTATCATAGATCCATTGTGGTCTTAAAACTTTATAATGTCTTAAAACTATATAATCATGGAAACAGCAACCCTAGTTGCCATCTTTTTATCTGGTTTACTTGTAAGTTTTACTGGGTACGCCTTATATACTGCTTTTGGGCAACCCTCTCAACAACTAAGAGATCCATTCGAGGAACACGGGGACTAGTTGAAGTACGGATCCTCCCAATATTGGGAGGATCCGTACTTCAATTGAGATAATGACAAATCATTTCACCTTTTTAGTTGGAACTTTAGGCGGGTCTCGAAAAAAGATAGCGAAAAAAATTATTCCTAGAGTTGAGACTAAAAGGAATGTATAAACCAATGCTTCCATAGATTCGATCGTGGTTTACAATTATAGCTTCCATACCTGTTTATTTGGGATCGCCTCCCGGATAAATAAAGAACAAGAGTCAAAGAAAAGGCAGTGATTCAAATCAAGATTTATCTGGTACCCCTCACAAAAAGAAAATAAAAATGAAAAGTAACAAGTAACAAAGCATATTGTATCAGACTACTTGTCTTCTTGTAGTTGGATCTCCAAGTTTTTGGAATGCTCCAAATTCCACTTGAGCATCTAAATCTGGATCAATACCAGCAAAAACATCTCGAAACAAGGTTCTAGCACCATGCCAAATGTGTCCGAAGAAGAAGAGCAAAGCAAACGAAGCATGTCCAAAAGTAAACCAACCCCGTGGACTGCTACGAAAAACACCATCGGATTTCAAAGTAGCACGATCTAATTCAAAAATCTCACCCAATTGAGCACGTCTAGCATATTTTTTCACAGTAGCGGGATCGCTATAACTGACTCCGTTGAGTTCGCCGCCATAGAACTCGACAGTTACACCTACTTGTTCGACACTATATTTAGATTCCGCCCTTCTAAAAGGAACATCGGCTCTAACAATTCCGTCTCCGTCTACCAAAACAACCGGAAATGTTTCAAAAAAAGTAGGCATACGACGTACAAAAAGTTCGCGCCCCTCTTTATCTCTAAAGATAGGATGTCCTAACCACCCAACAGCTATTCCATCCCCGTTGTCCATTGAGCCCGCTCTGAATAACCCCCCCTTTGCCGGATTATTGCCGATGTAATCATAAAAAGCTAGTTTTTCGGGAATTTTAGACCAAGCTTCAGATAAACTTTGATTTTCAGCCAACCCAGCACCAATTCTTCGATATATTTCTTGTTGGAAGTATCCTTGATCCCATTGATAACGAGTGGGACCAAATAATTCAATCGGGGTAGTTGCTGAACCATACCACATAGTTCCAGCAACTACAAAAGCGGCAAAAAAGACAGCAGCAATACTACTGGAAAGGACGGTTTCAATATTTCCCATACGTAATCCTTTGTATAGGCGTTGAGGTGGACGTACACTAAGATGGAATAGACCCGCCAATATGCCCAAGGTCCCTGCTGCAATATGATGAGAGGCTATTCCTCCCGGAACAAAAGGATCAAAACCCTCCACACCCCACGCTGGATTTACGGATTGTACCCTTCCAGTTAGTCCATAAGGATCGGACACCCATATTCCAGGACCATACAATCCTGTTACATGAAATGCACCAAAACCAAAGCAAGCCACCCCTGATAGAAATAAATGAATTCCAAAGATCTTAGGCAAATCCAAAGAGGGTTTTCCTGTACGTTCATCAGTAAATATTTCTAGATCCCAATACACCCAATGCCAGATAGCTGCCAAAAAGCACAAGCCCGAAAACACAATATGTGCCCCGGCCACACCTTCGTAACTCCAAATACCCGGATTCGTTACAGTACCCCCTGTGATACTCCAACCGCCCCATGAATTGGTTATTCCTAAACGAGTCATGAAGGGTATAACGAACATACCCTGTCTCCACATTGGATCAAGAACAGGATCAGAAGGATCAAAAACTGCTAATTCGTATAGAGCCATCGAACCGGCCCAACCAGCAACCAGAGCTGTATGCATTATATGGACAGAAATCAAACGACCGGGATCATTCAATACGACGGTATGAACACGATACCAAGGCAAACCCATGGAAATACCCCTTTATCAATGAAAAATAGACACAATGTAACTTTATTGCATTGGAAAAAACTATGCTGTGGACCCTCTTTTTAGTGGATTATCTTGGGGAAAGAATTAATATTTCTTTGATTTGTTTGATTCTTTTCAATTACTTTTAGTAATAATGAAACTATTTTGTTCGTAGGAACAAAAAGAAGCAGATCTATTCTACACCCGATAAGTACCAATACGCAATGGTAGGGGAGTTGATACCATTTTATATGAGTGAATGCATATATATATTTGTTCATCATTCAAAGGACTTATTTGTAATAATTTTCCTTTATTCATTTTGTCTTCTTTATCTTTTTTTATAAACTTAGTCAATCTATGGATAAAATATGATAAAGGGATAAAATATGATAAAGGCCAATATTAGTAGGACACTAAATCCATTGTTACGCTTTCACATCAAAGTGAGATATAGTACTTAATTTTTCTTTTATTTAATGCCTATTGGTGTTCCAAGAGTACCTTTTCGAAGTCCTGGAGAGGAAGATGCATTGTGGATTGACGTATAGTGCGACTTGTCAGATATATTGGGTCATATGGTATTTCCCCATTCTCTTCCCCGATCGAGATATCCTCCCCTTCGCCCAGGAAAGATTGATTGAATTATCAAAAATTTGGAGCGTGAAGTTCAATTAGATCCATTTTTTCGGGAGGGTATACAGATTAATATTATCAATTAGAATAATTTATGGTTATCTTGGTTAGGCCAATAAAATGAAGTATCCAGGCTCCGTTTAGAAAAAAACCGGTAAAAAATCTATTTATGATTACTATTTCTATCATATTCTATTTCTTTATATATTTATAATAGAAGTGATCTCAAACTGTTAATCAATCGAGTAATATGATGAATGCATTGAATATCTGTTGTAAGACATGAAATAAATTGTAAAAAGGAAGTCGTAGCAAAAGGACGTGGTATTGGGGCATTTGTCATATATGTGCAAATCCAAATCGGGCGGATCTTTACTCGGAGTAGAGCATAAACCTAAAAAAATTGAAGAAGCCCATTCAGGAACAAGAAAATTACATCGCGATTGAGATTGTATCTCGATGAAACAATACATCAATGAAAAGTTAGTTAGATAAATTTAGTCATTTTTTTTTATAGATAAACAAAACAGGCCAAAACCCATCTTTTTTGAAAAATGAAAGAAAAGCCCCTTTTTATAAGTTAAAAGCCTGGTATGAAAAAAAAAAAAAAAAAAATAAAAGAAAGCGCTAGAATCTACATCTACACATTGATTCTTTTTTTTTTTTCGTTATTTTTGTTGAACCGTATGCATCAAAAGGTGCATGTACGGTTTCTAAGGGATACAACTTTATCCCAATCAACCGACTTTATCGAGAACGATTACTTTTTTTAGGCCAAGGGGTTGATAGCGAGATCTCGAATCAACTTATTGGTCTTATGGTATATCTCAGTATAGAGGATGATACCAAAGATCTATATTTGTTTATAAATTCTCCTGGCGGATGGGTAATACCCGGAGTAGCTATTTATGATACTATGCAATTTGTGCGACCAGATATACAGACAATATGCATGGGATTAGCCGCTTCAATGGGATCTTTTATTCTGGTCGGAGGAGAAATTACCAAACGTCTAGCATTCCCTCACGCTTGGCGCCAATGAGTTTTTTATTTGATTTGAGAGAAAAAAGAAGACTATGCCTTCGCGCTATATGAAATATGAATATTAAGTAATAATAGCATGGCACTTCGAATTCGATATGATAAATTTTTTTAACCCTTAAATTATGTATCGAAAGAGTAGTATGAGATAAAAGGTATTTCCGATTTTATCTAATCTATCGGGAGGCCTGTTTCAGCGTCACAAACTTTTTTGTTTTCACGCCGGGAGGCTCTTAACAATATTTAGGTTATGAAAGAATATGAAAATAAAAAAAATCTTGTTTTTTTATTTGAAAAAAAAAAAAGAAACTTTGGGATTGCTAAATAACAGACGAAATAAATATATAAAGCAACGGAGCCATCATAGTATTTTTGAACTACTCCAAAAACAAAAAGAAGGGTGGTTATTGGATCATTTACTAACCCGAGTCTGATAGACCCTATATTTAATTTATTTGATATTTAAGTAAGGTAAAAACGAATTCCATTATAGAGCCGTATGCAATGCGTAAAAGATGCCTGTACGGTTGTTCAATTATATATTTTATTATTCCACCTTATCATCATGCGAGATAGAATAAACATTTATTATGTTATATCAATTTATTATGTTATATCATCAGGGTAATGATCCATCAACCTGCTAGTTCTTTTTATGAGGCACAGACGGGAGAATTTATCTTGGAAGCGGAAGAACTTTTGAAGCTGCGCGAAACCGTCACAAGGGTTTATGTACAAAGGACAGGCAAACCCTTATGGGTTGTATCCGAAGATATGGAAAGAGATGTTTTTATGTCAGCAACAGAAGCCCAAGCTCATGGAATTGTTGATCTTGTAGCGACTGAATAAAAAAGAAAAAATAACAAAAATTTCAGACGAATTGGTGATTTGAGATTTTATCTTCTTACCGGATTTAATATTCTATTCATTAATCTATTAATATAGAAATAAAATAATTCATAATCATCCGGTTAAGATCGATCTAAACCAGCCCATTATGTATATGATTCAATATGCCAACTATTAAACAACTTATTAGAAACACAAGACAGCCAATCAGAAATGTCACGAAATCCCCCGCTCTTGGGGGATGTCCTCAGCGACGAGGAACATGTACTAGGGTGTATGTGCGACTCGTTCAGATCATGGGCTAGGACAAAAGAAAGAAAACAATTGATCCAGTATCAACGATCAGTACCAGTGAATAGACTAGAATGGAAGAACTCCATTCAATATCTAAAAATAAAAAAGATCTATCCTTCTATTGTGGTATCAAATGTATGGTTTCCGTTGGTGCAAATCCAATCAACTCCGTTTTAAATTTAAGATGAGAAAGAATTCTCCATTGATAGCAAATGATATCCATTAAGCAGGGGAAATACTATTTTAAAAAGCAGAAAAATTATGCCTTACTCTTGCAAGAACGGACTAACAGGGTCAGCTACTCAGCTAATCTTCATAATTAAATACCGTTACTGTATAAGTAGATCTCATTGTGAAAGACCTCGTACTGGATAATTATGGGTAGAGCCAAAGAGTGTGAACTGTACAAGTTAACAATAACATTGATTAAATGAAAGAAGGGCTCCGGTGTATAGAGAGGACCTCACCGTTTAAGAAGTAACCATAGAAACGATGGAACCCACTATATCCATTTATATTTACTACTTTTATGTGTTTTTGATACCTAATATCAATACAATTTTTTCTAGGCATTTCACCTAGAAAAAAAAAAAAAAAAAAATCGTGGTCGGGAAGGTTATAGTAGCAAAAGCCATTGGAATTAAAATTTTATACATTGGAAGAATCCGTTTTGTTATTAATAGACTAGGATACGGGAAGGGAATAACTGAAAGAAAGGAAATCGATTAGTTATTCATCAAAGTTTCATTTATTCAATGACCAGAATTAAACGAGGGTATATAGCTCGAAGACGTAGAACAAAAATTCGTTTATTTGCATCAACCTTTCGAGGGGCTCATTCAAGACTTACTCGTACTATTACTCAACAGAAAATAAGAGCTTTGGTTTCGGCTCATCGGGATAGAGGTAGACAAAAGAGAGATTTTCGTCGGTTGTGGATCACTCGGATAAATGCAGTAATTCGCGAGAATAAAGTATACTTCAGTTATAGTAAATTTATACACAATCTGTACAAGAGACAGTTACTTCTTAATCGTAAAATACTTGCACAAATAGCTATATTAAATAAGAGTTGTCTTTATATGATTTCCAATGAGATCATAAAATAAAGAGATTGGAAGGAATCCGTTGGAATAGTTTAAATGGAGTTCCCTGGAGAATGAACTCTGGGAAGGTAGAGTAGAAATTAGTATGATAAAATATGATAAAGTCATCAAAATGAAGAAAGACGTTAAATAAAAAATATTTATTCCTCTTCTCCCATTTTTTTTCTTACGACAGGACATTTCGATTTTACGATTTTTCGAACAAAAAAAAAAAAGTCAATCCGCATTTGAGTTTGGATTGGAATTTTATTTTGATTCAATTGAATTGAAGAGTCAACCTATTTTTTTCTGGTTCTAAGACCAGCAGCTCTAGCGGTTGACTCGCTTCTTTCAAATTGTTTCTCATTATTAAGAAAAGGTAACGGAGATAAAATACGAGCTTGTTTTATAGCAATAGTAATTAATCGTTGTTGTTTTAAGGTCAATCTATTCACCCGTCTAGATAATATTTTTCCTTGTTCGCTAATAAATCGACTAATTAAACTCATGTTTCTATAATCAATTCGATCCCCCGATTGGATCGGAGGCAAACGCCTACGAAAAGATCGCTTAGATTTAAGAAAGATTCGCTTGGATTTATCCATGGTTTGTTTATTCCTTATCCTGAAAATCCCAATCCTATTTCTTAATTCTATATCATCTTTGATCCGATCGAAATAGGATTTGGTTTGTTTATATTTATTTGTTTCTATTTAAATAAATTAAAAAATAAATTATATATATATATTGTTATATATAATATGTAATTTTTCATCTTCCTTGGAAGACTGACACACGAGCGATCGGTTCGATCTATTTCTTTATCTCCCCATGAATCGTATGTTTGTAACAACAGGGACAGAATTTTCTCAATTCCAATCGACTAGGCGTATTGTGTCGATTCTTTTGAGTAATATATCTGGAAATGCCCATTGATTCCTTATTAACACGATTTCGAACACAACTGGTACATTCCAAAATAACCGTTACTCGGACATCTTTACCCTTAGCCATGAACCTCCTTTGGTTTTTGATTCACTCAATTCTTTAATTTTCCGACCCGAAGCAAGGAAGAAGAAAGGACACAAAAATAGAAGCAGGTAACTCGAAATCAAATTATGAAATAAATATTTTGTTGCAATCAATATAGTAATAAGTAATATAATGATAATAAGTAATATAATGATTTCTAACTATATTTATAATTTTTAATTGCCGTCCAGTATTTCATTTTCAGTTAAGTATCTTGTATGATATTGTTGCCCCAACCACCGCATTTCCGTTCTATTATTAATTTAATTTGAGCCTGAGCCCGAGTTCATAGTTTCACTGAGGGTGAAACCGCTTTTTCTTTGTTTTTTTTTTTTTTTAGAAAGAATAAGTAAAAAAAGAAAAAAAGAAAAAACAAAGAAAAAAAGGAGGGAGGGGTAGGGATTAGTTACAGATATTTGATTGTATCTCTAATCTTCTTCCCCCTTCCCATATCAATAGCTAGAATGAAAAAAAGGGGAATATCAACGCATCCGGAAAAAAACGATTGATCTCTATCAATAAACCTGCTAAAGACCCGAACCATAGAGTACTTACTACCGGTGCCACGGAGAGATATGTTTTTAGATCTCGCATTTTAAAAACTCCTCTTTCTGTATTCGTTATTGTAATTTTATTGTAATTTGTAATACCTAATGGTAATACATATATGACCGTATGTGTATATGTAGTTAATGACTTACCACTTGTACGCGGAGTTCCTAATTCAAATTGAAATGTACAAAATAGATATTTATTTAAAGAAAAAAATACGTCCATTTCCGCCTTAAATTCCTAAAAAATATTAATTTTTTGTGGTAGATTTCATATTTATTTCATACTTTATATAAGTCTTTTACCATATTATATGTTTGTTATATGATATATGAGACCAAAAGGAAGAAGGAAGAAATGATAAGAGAGTTTGTGTATATCAATGTAGGAAATAAAGATGTGGAAAACAAGGCAGGGATTCTCTACAATGACACTGTAGACCAATTGAAAGGGATGTAGCGCAGTTTGGTAGCGCGTTTGTTTTGGGTACAAAATGTCACGGGTTCAAATCCTGTCATCCCTACCTATTACTTATCTTCTGAGCAGTAACGAGGGATCAATTGAGATCAATTAATAAAATACATAATTAAATAAATATTTAATTTTTATTTTTTATAGTATATATATGCAAGATAAATTGGGGTTACAAAATATTTATTGTGATAATAAAGCGCTCTTAGTTCAGTTCGGTAGAACGTGGGTCTCCAAAACCCGATGTCGTAGGTTCAAATCCTACAGGGCGTGATTCTGTGTTCTTGTTAATCGCGGGAGGTCAAATTTAGGTTGCTGCTCAATTATTTTAGTGTAATTTTGACCTCCCGCGGATTAAAGGAAGTAGGAGGTCAATAAAAAACGA